GAGTATTCCTTGATCATTTCTTCCAAGAAGAGGATTTCCTCTAATTCTATGAACTTTTCTAGAATACTTTTTTCTTGAATATCATTCAAAAAAATTTCGGATTGCCCGCTATTCGACCAATTAGTAACCCAAGATTCCATACTTTTAGTAAATGAGAGAGAAATCCACCAGGGCAGAAATACTATAGATCCAAGATACAAAAGAGAAGTGAATGCTTTCTTTTTTTCCATTTATCACCTGTGCATTTTTAATTAACCCGCTTCATTTGTCGGCTGTATGTGATCGAATATTTCTTTCAAACATGAGTTCTAGATAAGGTATGAATCTATTTTCTTTGTGATTTTGTTTGAATCTAGAAAGAATACAGAAATAGTAGACTAAGACTCCACTTCGAATTCGACTGAAGAAATAATACAAAATCATGTTTCCAGATATCTCAATTCATCAAATTCAAAACAAGTGCCTCCTTTCGATGAATGACCAAAAGAAGTCCTTTAAGGAATGAATATTTTTGAGATTTTGAGACGAAAGAACTCCCCTTCTATCAAAATATCCAATATCTCAAAAATATTCCAACGATTCCACATAGTCAAGAATCGAATAATTGAGAGAAAGAAAGATATTGTGATGATCAAAAAAATGAGCGGCAAAACAAGACAGAAATGCGTCGGTTATCATTATTAAGAAAACCCACTATTTATTTTATTGGGTAGTAAAGAACACAAACGAAAGGATAAAAAAAGGTCGATTGAAAAAAAGAAAATAATTTACAAGATATGATTTATCTACATCTAAAGTATCACTTAGTTATAGAAAAAACAGGATTCTTGCATTTTTTCCTCCTGCTGAGAAAGCATTCGTTCCTCAACCCAGTTCCTTTTCTCAAAAGACTTCAATTGGTACGCGCAAGAAATAGGCCAATTCCGCGGCTTTTTGTTCAATTTCTTTTGGAGTCAAATTCTCATCAGTACGGGTCAACGGAATAGCCCCCCGGCCTCTGATGTCCATATAAAGGACACGACGAGCATAAACACCCTCTTTAACTTCTATTCGAACGGATTGAATATCTTTTATAAGGAATCGGAGGAATATGCGACGATTTTTTCCAGGAAATCCCCAACGAAAAATACACACCATTCCTTCCTTTCTGTCGAATCGATCATAACCACTACCTACATTCCAGGAAATTGTGCACCACAAATAAGAACTAATAAAGAGACCCGCGATCCCGTAGAAAGACATCACGATCCCTTGTGGAAAAAAAATGATTTGTTGAGACGGAACAAAAGATATCAAATTTCTACCAAGATAACTGGAAGTTCCAACCAATAAGAATCCCGATGAACCTAAAAAAACGATAAGAGCCCAGCAAAAATTACTTAGTTTTCGAGACCCCGCTATAGGTTCTATCCATATATGTTCTGATCGCCAACTCATACTTGATCCGATTGCATTTTATTGGAATTGAAAGAATACCCCAAATAGTTTTGACTTTACTTTTTTTGTTTCCGAATGAATTCCCATCAAACTAGTGCTAGTTTGATGGGAACCTTTAGGAGTAATTCATCAAATTGGTTAGATCTAAAATAATAAAATAACATGCCCTTTATATGATCCCAATATACATACAGGTCCGCCAACTTTACATTTTAAACATCCAGTGATCCTAATCTATTTGAAACTAGCTAGAATTCAGTTACCCATAGATGATTTTATGGAGGCCTAAGAGCTTTTCCTTTATGTTCGGCGGAAATCATACATTCTATCGTATTTCCCGAAATAAATATCTGTGTTATGGTACAAGTCTAAGTTTCAAAAAAAAAAACGGATGAGATTGTATCCCCTTAGATCTAAACAATCTTGTTTTTTTGAACATGAAGAAATAAAGAAGCCATTGCAATTGCCGGAAATACTAGGCCTACTAAAGGCACAAAAATAGAGGGAAAATTGAAAGTTGTCATAAAAGGGGTACCTCGATTTACTATTTGTACCTGTTCTTATTTTTTTTTAATATCGTATTTTTTATTTATACTAATTATAATTCATAATTGTAATTATTAATTAATTCAATTTGAAAATTCTTATTAGAGATATAAGTATCTAAGTGAGTATATAGAATAAGTCCAAGGAATGTAGAACTAAATAAATGGACTTATTTTTCTATATTCTATGATTTGAATTTAATTGGATTATATACGTAAGACAAAATTCGTTTTATTTGCCCAATTTCACGAAAAGAAGAACTCGCTTTTTTATCTTGTTGATAATAAAAAAAAGAGTTATCCGCAACTTTTGATTCTTTCTACAATTAGATCTTAGGTCACCAAAGAAAACTCCATTCTTAGTTACTTTGATTCTGATAAGCTAACTACTTGTTTGGTTTGCTCCAAATAAAATAATTAAACTTAGTGCGCTTTACTTGATTGAATTGGAATTCAAAGGAAAAAAGGCATGGAGTTTAAATAACTCGCCCAGAACGCTTTTTAAAAGATTACGTGGG